CTGTTAATTTCACTCCTATTTTTTTTCTTATTTGCACATCTTTTTTTTTTATGAACAAAAGATGTGCACGAATTCCGGAAATTGCTTATTCAATTCAATGATGCATTCCATTAATTGAATTTACAATTGAATTGTAAAATTTATCTTATTATGATTTATAGTAATTCTAGATTCATTTTATTCTATATTAATTCAATTATCTTATTTAAAAAAATAATATAGAGTACTTTATATAATATAATAATAATTATATATATTCTAAAATAGAATGAAAATATTCGAATTTGAAATGAATCAATTCAAAAATATTTGTCTATTATGAATTTCGAAATATAGTAATCAAAAAATAATAAATCTATAAAATTACGATATCATTTTAATCAAAAAAATAGAAGATAAAATATATAAGATAAGCGGGTAGCGGGAATCGAACCCGCATCGTTAGCTTGGAAGGCTAGGGGTTATAGTCGACGTTGATTCATCATTTTGAACGTCTCTAATTCAAAACCGAACGTGAAACTTTGATTTCATTCGGCTCCTTTATGGAAGATGGAAAAAAAAGATGTAAACGAAAAAAAAACAAATTCTACCCATAACATCTATGTCAGCCTTTCTGTCTGAATGCATTCAAAAGGACCTGCTTTCTAGATGATCCCTATAGAAGAAAAGAGGATTCTAACAATCTTTTCTAGTTACTTCGTTCCCTATTTCTATTTGAAATAATCCTTAGGAAAAGTCTTTTTTGTTTCCAACGAGCTAAAACAATATAATCTGTCGATGTCTCTAGTAAACCAAAGACATTGTTTAATAGCTATTTTGTTTTGCTTCAATCTCCCTTATATAAATCTCAAATTGAAGATTTAGTTACGATTAGAAATAGACCGTTCTTTCTACCTTTATCCATGGATTCCTTACTCGTTCAATTGGAAGTATGGATCCAATTCATAAATAAATTATGTTTCGTAATTTCATGATCCAATTTTTTCAATTTATAACGGACTCTTGGATACAAATCACGAGAATTTCTATTTTTCCTCGAATTTTTCATCGATAGGAAAAGGATTTAATCCTTTTAAGAAATAAAGTTTTTGATCGAAATATAAATCAAACGAAAGACCCTTTAACTATTAAAGGGTTAATAGAACGAATCACCCTTTTACCACTAAACTATACCCGCTACAATGCTATTATTGCATATAAATCGACCTTTTGTCGAACACAAAAATAGGTCCTAGTAATAAGTAATAAAAAAATAGGATCAGAAAAAAAATCATGAAAATGAGAGCGTTGACATATTTTTATCAGGAAGACTAATGAGATTAGTAAACGAGGACTCATTTAACTAATTAAATGATAAGTTTTTTTTATTCCAGTAAAAAAAAGTAAATAAAAAAAGAAAGAATAATAAGAAATGACACTTTGATTCTCTATCATTTGATTCTGTATCATAGGAATCGAAAAAATCCTTCTTATGATATGATTGTTGTTTCGATTTTTTTGATTTTATTTCAAAAGAATTTTGAGTTTTCAAATAAAATAAATCATTTTTTCTACGATTCATTGGAACAAAAAAAAAAGCCCGGCTAGGTACTGACCAGGCCAGGCCGTGGAAATAAAAAGGGACTTTTCGGACGAAATAAACAAGGTACTTTTATTGATTTGATTTATTATTTAATATATATATATTTTCATTTTATTTTTTATTTTCTTAATTTATTCACAATTTTATTTATTAACATTTAATAGATTGGTATTTATATATTCAAATATTGGATTGTAGATATCTCTTTTGAGCCCTTACTTTATTTAAAATCTAAATGGAATTGGAATTTCTGATAAAAGTTTTTAGATATATATTATCTATATATAGCTTTATATAGCTATCTATATAATAAATAATAAAGATATAATAAAATAATAAAGAGAGATAAAGAAGGGCTTTTTTCAAGCCTTACTTAATGTATCATAGTAATTATTCTTTTTCAATTGGGGGAGAGATGGCTGAGTGGATTAAAGCGTCGGATTGCTAATCCGTTGTACGCGTTTTTCGTACCGAGGGTTCGAATCCCTCTCTTTCCGTTTCTGTCGATGACTTGGTATTTTTTTTTTTTTTTATTTTATATATAGTTAAAGAAAGATGTGGAATAGATAAAAATTTGCAAATCAAGCAAGGAAAACAAAAATCTGATTTTTTATTCTTCACGTCCAGGATTACGTCCCGGGTCATTAGATAGGAATCCGAAAATGAAGAGAGAAACAAAGAATATCACTACTGTATAAACAAATAGTTTTAGAGTAAGCATTACACAATCTCCAATAGCATTTTTTTTTTTTCAAAAAAAAAAGAGAATAGATTCTCTATTTTTATACTGCATACCCTATTTTTTGACACCAAGAAATGAAGTGATTTCTAGAAAAAAAAAAATTTCAGAAAATCAGAGTTGAGTTGTTTATTAATGAAAATTTTCTTTTATACCCACAATTATATATTGTGGGGGACTCTAATAGGGTCGTTCAATGGAAAAAAAAGTTATAACAAGAAAATGAGAGTGATCTAGATTTAGCACAGCTATACAAGAATTTCAATATTTAACTTAACGGTTCAGACTGTATGTAAGACTTATCTGATCTTATATTAGAAATTGTTAGAATTTTTTTTTCGAGTAAATCATGAATTTTTCTAGGACAGTATGAAAAATCTCATCGAAAACTTACAGCAGCTTGCCACACAAAAGCTAATAAAAAAAAGAACACAGGTATTACTGGCATAATATCTACTATTGGATTCAAAAAAGCGTAGGCCTCGGGTAATTTGGCTAAGAAAAAGCTACTTGAATAAAGGACAGAATTAAGACAGATACAGATTAAACTTAAAATATTAAGCATAACAAACATTTTGTTCTTGAAGATAATTTTTTTTTGAGTTGATTGAGTTATTAATATCTTATTATTGATATAAGGGATAAGGTAAAAATTAATAACATAAGGTAGGTCAAAAAACCTTTCTTTTCTTTGATTTGAACTCAGCCAATCAAAAATCCTTCCATTCTCAAATCAAAATAGATATAAAATAAATCCTACTTTCATACAATATCTTAATTGAATTATATCTAATGATCAATAAATTCAGTTTCATTCGATATCTACACGTATCAAAATCCTAGCAACAATCTAATTGATTCTATCAATATTTGGACTGGAATTGACGAACAACCAATAACAATATTAGTGTTTATTAGTCTTGAATAGAAATGGGGCGTGGCCAAGTGGTAAGGCAACGGGTTTTGGTCCCGCTATTCGGAGGTTCGAATCCTTCCGTCCCAGAGTATGCGTATTATATATATCATAGTATTATGATATTATATATCATAATATTCCATAATATTATATATGATATAATCATATCAAAATTATCATATCAAAAAAAGATTGCCTTTTTTGAACAACCTTCTGTTTAAGAGTCTAATATTAGATAGAATGTGATTCTTCTTTCTTATCATTATTTTTCTTATTTTTGATTCGTCTCTAAATCATATTTTTTTCACAAATTTAATCGAGTTTAAATACCATAAGACGTAGATGGAATTGAATCCATTTTTTATCTAGGTAAAAGATGGGAACATAGATAAAAAAAAAAGACTTTTTTAATGAAAAAAAAAGTAGGACGGGCTTTTCATCGTATGTCCATATCTTTCATATTCATATTTGAAATTCGTTATTCATAAAAAAACCTTACGTCTCATATATTTTCCATGATGTCATTTTAATTCAAAATCGAAATGTGAAAGCCTCTCTTATTCTCTATCCCTTAAATGGTGTGTGCAACTTGATTATTTTATTTCTGTGGATTTATGTGGAATTATAAATACGAAGGGCTTGCGTTTTTGGTACTAATTGAATTGAATCAATGGGATTAAGTCTCTTAAGACCGGTTTAGGCTAAAATAATTTAGAGTCAAAAAAAATTGGATTTGTTTTTGATCTATCTATTTGTTTTAAATCATTGATGGGTTAATTCGAATAGGTTTTTTTTATGATAATAAAAGATAATAAAATGTCCCTTCCCTTATTGGAAAACTTTAGTCAAATAATAATATCGAGGTAGAAAACTTTCAATCAATTATTTTGAATGATTTCCTATGAATCCTTGGTACTTGAAGAAGTGTTAAACTGGCGAATCCATCCTATCAAGAAACTTGAAAATGCGGATTCAAAAAGAACGTATTTCTTATTTATTCGTAATTTTTTCTAAATTTATAGAAATAAAAAAAAAAAAAGAATAATATATATATTCCATTTCATATTAAATAAATATTGCATTCATACAAAAAATTGTATTCATCCAATATACTAAAAGAAAATCCAATATCTAAAAGAAAATGTGGGTTTAAAAAAAAAAATGGAATTCTTGCTGATACTTTTTAAGAAACTACCCATTCATAACAGTATAGATAACTATGTACCAACTAAACCAATGACTATTCATGATTCCATAATTGAATCAATTACATACCAGTTCCAAGAAACTAGAGGTTATGGTAAAACTTCGTTTAAAACGATGTGGTAGAAAGCAACGTGCGACTTGAAGGACATGATCAACTGTGGATTCTTATCTTACATCCACCATTTTCTTTTATATATAGGAATGAAGATGCTCTTGGCTCGACATCGTTTGTTCTGTTCCACTATAACCCTCATTTCATTTTGGGGAAGTTTGAATGTAAATATTACATGATGGAGCTCGAGTAGAAAGTATTAATTCATTTATCAGGGGCGGAGATCTAGGGTTAGTGTCAATCAATAAGTTGAAACAACTTCGTAAGTATATTTTCGATATAGAAATCGAAAGGATCCAATTCAAGCAAGTTTCAAATTCAAACATCAAATTTGTTGGAATTAGGAAAACTCTTTTGATCAAAAGTGTATCACGCGAGAATCAATCATTCATATGGTTCTTTGATAAAAAGAAATCACAAAAAATGGTATGTTGCTGCCATTTTGAAAGGATTAAAGATCACCGAAGTAATGTCTAAACCCAATGATTCAAAGCAAAGATAAAGGATCCCGGAACAAGGAAATACCTTTTTTAATTGTTTTAATAACTAAACTTGTTAATTGTCTCAATAACTAAACTAGATCAGAATGAAGAATAGAATAGATTCTAAAGGAGACAGGCAAAAAGGGGGTTATAGACGGCTCAATAAATGAAATGCTTAAAGGTTTTCCTTTGAGTGAGAGTTACCCAACTTGAGTTATGAGGATACAAATAAGAATTTTTTTTTTTTATTTCTTTTTTGGAAAAGAATAAAAAAAAAAAATGAAATCATAGTCTAATTGATTTGATAATCTATGGATCTATTTTACATTAATTAGAATTCTATACATATACATAACTTCAAATTTTCTCGAGCCGTACGAGGAGAAAACTTCTTATACGGTTCTGGGGGGGGTATTGTTAATCTACATCTATCCCAATGAGCCGTTTATCGAATCGTTGCAATTGATGTTCGATCCCGAAGAGAGGGAAGAGATCTTCGTAAAGTGGGTTTTTATGATCCGATAAAGAATCAAACCTATTTAAATGTTCCTGCAATTCTATATTTTCTTGAAAAAGGTGCTCAACCTACAGGAACTGTTCATGATATTTCAAAGAGGGCTGCGGTTTTTACGGAATTTGACCTGAATCAATAACCGAAAAATTCAATTAATGAAATAAAAAAAAAAAAGAGGGTGTGGATGACTTGTCTATAGCTTTGGATAACCTTTTCTCTATTATTTCCCCCCTCTCTTGTTCTACTACACTTATTTATTAAAGATCAATCAAGTGAATAAATGAAATAATTGGTTTTATACTAGAAATAAAAAATTTGGACATTACCATCAATGGGTTGGTTTTTGTTGGAAATCTATGAACAAATAAAAAAACACAAGGGATTACGCTTGTTTATTCTACTTATATTTATTTATTGATTGAATAAACCCGAGATTTTTTTCTACTTTACTTCTTCCTTACCTTAATTTATTCTTTCGCCTACACTTTTTTTTTCTATTTATGTTCATTATCTCTATCGTGCCAATCCAACACAACTCCGTAGTTTTTTCTTTTTTTATTTATTTTCTCTTTTTTTCATTTTAATTCTTATATATTATATATATATATATATTTTCCTATTTCTATTTATTTCAATTGACTAATTAAATTGAATAATGAAATATAAATAAAAAAAGAAAGATATTCAATTGAAATTGTTATTTCTATTTTTTTTTTTTTTTTATTCTTTTGTGTTCTCCATTGTATTCGTTTTTCACTATTCACATTCATATTGACAACAGTGGATCAAACAAATATAATCCGATTGTGGATAAATAGATCTAGTTATCTCCGCTTCATAGACTTGGTTTTTTTTTT